GAAATGAAAAAAAAAATGAATAAAAAGAATCAAATCACACCATCTCTGTAATAGGTAAATGCCTCCTTTTCTCCTGAAGTTGTCGGAATTATTTGCAATAAGATATTGGCTACAATTGAAAAGGTCTTATCAATAAAATTTCCATTTATCCGCGATCTAGGCATAGCTAGCAATCCATTCTAAAATTCTTCTCATTCCCTCTCGTGGGAAAATGATCCCACAAAGAAAAGAATTGTACATTACGAAATAACATAAAAACAGATTGATTTGAAAAAAAAAAAGATTATGGTCCTTCTATTCCCATTGTTCCTTTTTGACAGGAATCGATAAGAACTATTTGAACCCGATTCGATTTCATCCTAATGTAGTAGGATATCAACGAAGGGAACTATTCTGATTTCGTTGAAGTTACAGATTAGAGTAACTCGAGAAATTTTGATTGAATTATGATACAAAGAAGAAAAAGATCAAATAATAATTCTATGATGAAAATAGAATAACTTTATGTTGTGTACATAGCAGGTATACAATCCACTATACAAAATGTTTTATGAATTTCGAATAGAGGGGTAAGGGAAGGGGTTTGTTGTTAAGAACTCGAAAACCGGAAAGAAATTTGATAATTTGTAGGGTATGGAATCATAGTCTATCTAAAATTATGATAGAAAGGTATCCATTAACCCTAATCTAAAAAATCTAGACCTATCAATCAGTTCATTCGTTCTAATTCACTGATTTAATCGATTCGAAATAGTCCAAATAAAAGGGAGTTATTTTTGCAAACATTAACCCCATTTAAATATTAAAAAAAAATTAGTAAGAAAAGAATTTTCTCTTTATCTTGGAGCCTCGAAAGATAGATCTTTCTTTACTTTGATGAAAAATTTTCGATTTTTAGTTGGAATATTTTTATTTGTAATATCATACTTAAAATGGATTGGTCGTACCTATCCAATAATATAGAATGGAATATGAAGAACTCGCTATTCACTCGGTTTTTGGTTCATAATCATTATGTAGGAGAGATGGCCGAGTGGTTCAAGGCGTAGCATTGGAACTGCTATGTAGGCTTTTGTTTACCGAGGGTTCGAATCCCTCTCTTTCCGTACCTTCACTTAATAGACCCATTTTCTTAACAACACCGGATCAAATAGCAATGGAGACCTTTATTCCACCAATTTGACCTTTCAGTGATATAGATTCTCTATTCCGAATTGTCGTAACACATAAACTAGCAAGAAGACTGGAAAGAATATGAAAAAAGCCCCTCAGTCTATGATACATAAATAGGATAAAATCGGGATCAAACCCGTATTTTTCTTACTTAACCTTAGGTTAATTTAATTTGATGAAAGGGAAAGAAAATTGCCTGAACCCTTGCTATTTTATTTGAGTTTAGGTTTAAGTCTGACGAGAATAATATTCTACGACTAGCAATTCATTTATTTGCAAACCGACCCATTTACTATCTATTATTTGATTGACTAATCCTTTATATTGGAATGGGTGAAGGGTCAAATGATTTGGCACTTCCTCATGAGGGGATGAGTTGAGAGAATTTTGAATCAGAGTTCTAGATTTTTGTTCATCCTTCGTCGTAATAATATCTCGGGGTTTGCAGCGATAACTTGGTATATCTACTATACGCCCATTCACTAAAATATGTCTATGGTTAACTAATTGGCGAGCTGCGGGAATAGTCGAAGCCATACCCAACCGAAAAAGGATGTTATCCAAACGCATTTCAAGTAATTGTAGTAAAACTTGACCTGTTGACCCCTTTGCTTTTCCGGCGATACGAACGTATTTAAGTAATTGTCGTTCTGTAAGACCATAATGAAAACGCAATTTTTGTTTTTCTTCTAGGCGAATACGATATTGAGATTTTTTCCCGGAACGAGATTGGTTTCTAAGATCACTTCCGGCTTTAGGCCTTTTATTAGTTAGTCCTGGTAAAGCCCCCAGGCGGCGTATTTTTTTGAAACGAGGTCCTCGGTAACGCGACATAAAGACTCCTTATTCTTATTTCGAATTCATTTCATTCTTTTTTTTTTTTTGAAAATTTGATTTTACAGAAAAAACCTAAACTAAAACTGAACTAAATGAAACGAAGTTTGCTGAAGTAGTGTACTTGTACTATAAAGAATAAATAAAGAAAATAAAGAAGAATGAGATAAATTGGATAAATATTCAACCTTTCTATTATTATATTTCTATTATTATATATATATAAGATCCTTTTCCTGACATAGTTGGAAGTTCCTATAACTTAATAAATTCATGGATTTTGGAAAAGGGGGAAGACACTTTTTCAATATTCTTTGATTTCAAAGGCAGATTATCAATTTTTCAAAAATTCAATAAAAAAATGAAAAAGAGGAAAAAGCCGGCTATCGGAATCGAACCGATGACCATCGCATTACAAATGCGATGCTCTAACCTCTGAGCTAAGCGGGCCCACATAATAGAAATTTTCTATGCATAGGAATTCAATACACTA